TCGCACACTTGAAATATAGCCCAAAAAGTCAAGAGAACGCTTGGATAATTGGTTTATATGGATCCTTTCTGGTTGTGACCACACATAAAAATGACATTGCCATAAATTGACAAGGTAATATTTCCACTTATTCATCAGAAGTGGCGTATCTTTTGAAACCAGAATCAATTTTCCTTGATATCTAACATAATGCATGAAAGGATCCTTGAAGACCCGTAAGATAGCCGAAAAATAATTAGCAAACACTTTGACAAGATGTTCGATTTTTCCATAGAAATATATTCGTTCAAAAAGGCCCCTATAAGAAGTTAATCGTATATGAGAAGATTGGTTACGTAGAAAAAGGAAAATGGATTCGTATTCACATACATAAGAATTGTATAGGAACAAGACTAATCTTTGATTTCTTTTTGAAAAAAAAGAAATCAATTTTTTTGAAGTACTAAGACTATTCCAATTACAATACTCGTGAAAAAAGAACCGTAATAAATGAAAAGAAGAGGCATCTTTCACCCAGGAGCGAAGGATTTGAACTAAAATTTCCAGATGAAGGGGATAGGGGATTAATACATCTGACACATAATTTAAATGTGGTAATTTATCCTCTAAAAAAGGAAATATTGAATGACTTGATCGTAAATTATAAGATTTTGCGATTTCTTCTTCCTCTAAGGAAGATACTAATCTTAGGGAAAATGGAATTTCCACAATGACTGCAAACCCTTCGGATAGCATTTGAGAATACAAATTTTTGTTGTACCCCAAAAATGGATTTTTGTCATAATTAGTGGAAAAAAAAAAATGATTCTGGTGATACATTCGAGTAATTAAATGTTTTACCATTAGTAAACTGGATTTTTTGTCATAACCAGAATTTTCCAACAAAATGGATCCATTTAAAAAATGATCATGAGAAAATGCATAAATATACTCCCGAAAGATAAGTGGGTATAGGAAGTCACGTTGCCGAGATTTCTCAAGTTCTAAATATCCTTGAAATTCCTCCATTTAAAATTTGATTTGAACTGGGGATACTATAATGGATTTATTGCGTTATCAAATGATACATAGTGCGATACAGTCAAAACAAGGTATTACAGTAAAAATAATAATAGATACCCTGTAAATAGGTAAGACCTATCAACGGACTCTCTATCCTTTCTTTTCTTTTGCCATCTAATGGGTTTTTATTTTAGGATAAAAAAGATGATTAGAAATCCTTTATTTTTTCAACCCAATCGCTCTTTTGATTTTGGAAAAAAATTCTTTATCAATATACTGCTTCTTCTACACATTCCCCTCTACCCCATAATGTAGAGTAACTAATAGTTAGGACTTAGAAAAAAATCGATAACTCACTCATAAGAAAAGTCCTTCCCGCATCAAGCACTAATATAGTTTTAACGTCTAATTAGATCGGGTAATCATTCGAATTAAGAACATAAGCCCGTTACTTTTTATTTCTCTATAATTGGAGCATAGGGCTCTATCCATTTATTCATTCGACCCACCCCACTTGACTTGACTTTTTTTTTCCGCATCAAGAATTCAAACAAGGTTTGGCCTAATCTAGTAAGGTAAAAATATTACTAGAATTTTTCATTGATACGACATGCTGCTTTTTCCATTCATTCCTTTCAGGATCAGTCGCGGTCTTACAAACTCTACCGATAGTATGGACGAATCTGTTTCTTCATAGAAATGTGTAAAAGATGCTAGCCGCACTTAAAAGCCGAGTACTCTACCATTGAGTTAGCAACCCCAAAAATAGAAAAAATTTTTCTGTGTAGATACAATCGGAATCAAAATAACAAAAGAAATGAAATTGCACCACGTAATCAAAATATTCCAAATAAAAAAAAAATCACACAAAAGTAACTTTTTGTATCACAGAAAATACAATGAGACCATCATGTGCGTGAAAAGCAAAGGTCCTGAAACGGAGATAACTAGCTTCATTTATACACGATCGGATTATATTTGTTTGATACACTGTTGTCAATATGAATGTGAATAGTGAAAAACGACTACAATGGAGAAAACAAAAGAATTATAAATGAATAAAAACCACATGGAAATAACAATTTGAATTGAATAAATATATTTATTATATATTTATTTTTTTATTTAAATCGATAAAGATAACAAAATATAATAAGAGAAAATATTCTAATAAATTAGATTAAAATAAGAGAAAAGAATTAAAAAAACTACGGACTTGGATTGGCACTATAGAGATAATCAACATAGATAGACATAAAAGATGTAGGCGAAAGACAAAATTAAGGAAGAAGTAGAAAAAAATATATCGGGTTTATTCAATCCATAAATATAAATAACTAAAAAAACGGAATCCCCCCTTTTTATTTGTTCATAGAATTGCAACAAAATAACCCCATTGATGGGGGAATGTACTAATTTTTATTTATAGTATATCGTATAGAACCAATTAGTTCATTTAGTCACTTGATTGATCTTTTTTCTATTCATCTTAGATCAATTTCTATCACTAAAATAAAAAAAAAAAATATATTTTTGTCGTTATCGAAGACGGAATTTTAAGGTAATAAGTGTAGTATGAATAGAACAAGAGAGGGGGGAAATAATAAAGAAAAGGTTAGCCAAAGCTATATACAAGTTATCCACACCCTCTTTTTTTTATTTTTTTAATGGAATTTCGGTTATTGATTAAGGTGAAGTTCTGTAAAAACCCCTGCCTTCTTTAAAATATCATGAACAGTTCCTGTAGGTTGAGCACCCTTTTCAAGGAAATATAGAATAGCAGGAACATTTAAATAGGTTTGATTCTTTATCGGATCATAAAAACCCACTTTACGAAGATCTCTTCCTTCTCTTCGGGCTCGAACATCAATTGCAATGATTCGATAAACGGCTCATTGGGATAGATGTAAATTAACAATACCCCCCCCCAGAACCGTATAAGAAGTTTTCTCCTCGTACGGCTCGAGGAAATTCAAAGTCATGTATAGAATTCTAATTAATGTCAAATGGATTCATAGATTATGAAATCAATTAGACTATGATTTAAATACTTTTTTCTGATTCTTTTGTTTATTTTTTATTCTTTTTTGAAAAAAAAAACTCATTCTTATCCTCATAACTCAAGTTGTATAACTCTCACTCAAAGGAAAACAACCCTTAAGCTTAAGCATTTCATTTATTGAGCGGTCTCTAACCCCTTAATTTTTGCCTGTCTCCTTTAGAATCTATTTCAATTCTTCATTCTGATCTAGTTTAGTTATTGAGACAATTGAAAAAGATTTTTACTTGTTGAGGGGATCCTTTATCCTTGCCTTTAATCATTGGGTTTAGACATTACTTCGGTGATCTTTAATCGTTTCAAAATGGCAGCAACATACCATTTTTTCTGATTGATTTTTATCAAAGAATCATATAAATATATAAATAATGGATTCTCATGTGATACACTTTTGATCAAATTTGACGTTTGAATTTGAAACTTGTTCGAATTGGATCCTTTCGATTTCTATACCGAACATATACTTACGAAGTAGTTTTAACTTATTGATTGACACTAACCCTAGATCTCTGCCCTTGATAAATGAATCAATACTTTCTACTCGAGCTCCATCATGTACTATTTACATCAAAACCCTCAAAAAATTAGAGCTCTAGTGGAACAGAACAAACGATGTCGAGTCAAGAGCATCTTCATTCCTATATAATATAAAATGGTGGGTATAAGAATCCACAGTAGATCATGTCCTTCAAGTCGCACGTTGCTTTCTACCACATCGTTTTAAACGAAGTTTTACCATAACCTCTAATTTCGCGCAACTGGTATGTAATTGATTCATTTATGGAATCATGTATAGTCATTGGTTTAGTTGGTCCATAGTAATCTATACTCTTATGACATGGGTAGTTTTTGAAAAAGTCTTGGGAATACTTCTATTTATTTAAACCCATATTTTATTGTATATATTGGATCATATAACATTTTTTTTCTATGAGTGCAATATTTATTTCTCTATATATAGATATTTTCTATATAATATCTATATCGAGATGGAGAGAGAGATTTTTGAATTTCTATAAAATCAATTAAGAAATCATTAATTACGAATAATTAAGAATCTCCATTTTTCAATTTCTTCATAGAATGGATTCACGAGTTTCACACTTCTTTGAGTACCAAGGACTCATAAGAAATCCTTAAAAAGATTTAATTGATTGAAAATTTTCAATATTATTATTTGAATAAAGTTTTGTTGTAAAAAAAAAAAAGGATTTATTACATTTTTTTATCATAAATAAATGTATATTCGGATTAACCCATCCATAATTTGAAACAAATAGATAGATCCAAAATAAAAATCTTTTTCACAAAAAAAAAATAAATAAAACGATAAAAATACATAATAACAAGACATACATATCAGCATTTTATGCCTAGTTTATTTAAGTTAACAGACTCAATTCAATAATCTTTCCCTAAAATAAAGTGAAAAAGATATATAAATAACCTCTGTCTGAATTGTTACTTGGATTTACAATTATCCATTAAAGACAAACACAAAATACGAAAAAATGAGGTGAAAAAAAAGAAATACATAATATGTTACATATGTAATTTGATTCTTTGTTAATCAGATTCGGGCAGATATTAAAATTGATATCTTCCATTATGGATTAACTCCTATCTACCCCCCCAATTATATAGAGTAGATGCATCATAAATAAAAAAAAAAAAGCTCCTACGGGGGACTGGACTAGTTTCGGAGGTGCTAGACTATCTTGTATAAGACGAAAATCAAACGGATCTAGATTAAACGATTGTTCCTACCTATTTTTTTTTTTATTTTACTCTAAATTTGAGCACTCTAAATAGGTCTTAAGAGACTTAATACCATTGATTGAATTCCATTAATGCCAAAAACACAAGACCTTCGTGTTTATAATTCATAAATCCACAGAACAAAAAAAAATACTCGGGTTTCACACACCATTTAAGAGATAGAGAATAAGAGAAGCTTTCGCATTTCGATTTGAAATGCATCATTATAAGAAAATAAGAAGGAACAATCATATTCTATCTATATCTAATACTAGACTCTTAAGCATAAGGTTGTTTAAAAGGGCAAGCTTTAGTCGGATATGATATGGAATATTTTTCTATATATCTTAGAATATACTATTCTATATATAATACACATACCCTGGGACGGAAGGATTCGAACCTCCGAATAGCGGGACCAAAACCCGTTGCCTTACCACTTGGCCACGCCCCATTTATATTCACCACTAATAAACACTAATATTCGTAGTGGTTGGTCGTCAATTCCAGTACAAATATTTATAGAAATAATTATATTGTTGCTCGGATTTTGATACGTTTATAGATCCAATTAAACTTAATTTATTGATTATTACATATAATTCCATTAAGATAATGTATGAAAGTAGGATTTCTTCTATTCTCTTTTTATTTGAGAATTGAAGGATTTTTGATTGGCTGAGTTCAAATCAAAGAAAGGTTTTTTGACCTACTTTATGTTATTAATTTTTCCCGTATCCCTTATATCATAGCAATAATAGGGGATTAATAACTCAATCAAATCAAAAGAAATACAATTATCTTCAAGAACAAAGAAAAAAAAAAAAAAAATTGTTATGCTTAATATCTTAAGTTTCATCGGTATCTGTCTTAATTCTTTCCTTTATTCAAGTAGTTTTTTCGTCGCCAAATTGCCTGAGGCCTACGCTTTTTTGAATCCAATAGTAGATGTTATGCCAGTAATACCTCTATTCTTTTTTCTATTAGCTTTTGTTTGGCAAGCTGCCGTAAGCTTTCGATAAGATTTTTAATACTGTCCGAGACAAATTCATGATTTACTAGAAAAAAAGATTCTAACTAGTTATAAGATCAGATAAATCGTACATACAGTCTGAACCTTTGAGTTGAGTCCAATATTGAAATTCTTCTATAGCTGTGATAAATCTGGATCACTCTCATTTTCTTATTCTTACTTTTTTCCATTGAACGACCCTGTTAGAGTCCCCCACAATATATAATTGTGGGTATGAAATACAATTTTCAGTAATGAACGACTCAACTCTTCAAAATTTTTCCTATTTCTTTTCTAGAAATAACTTCACTGCATTTCTTGGTGTCAAAACAGGTTAAGATAGAGAATCTATTCTCTTAAAAAAAAAAAAAAAATGATCTTGGAGATTGTGTAATGCTTACTCTAAAACTATTTGTTTATACAGTAGTAATATTCTTTGTTTCTCTCTTCATTTTCGGATTCCTATCTAATGACCCGGGACGTAATCCGGGACGTGAAGAATAAAAAAAATGATTTTTTTCCTTGCTTGATTTTGAAATGTTCTAAAAATTTTATCTATTCCACATCTTTCCTAAACTATAAAAAAATACCAAGTAATTGACAGAAACGGAAAGAGAGGGATTCGAACCCTCGGTACAAAAAACTCGTACAACGGATTAGCAATCCGACGCTTTAGTCCACTCAGCCATCTCTCCCCAAATTGAAAAAGGATAATTACTATGATACATAGTATAAAAAATAGAAAATAAAGGCTTGAAAAAAGCCCTTCTTTATCTACCCTTTAATTATATGGATATATAATTATATCCATAGATATAATTATCTAGATATATCGATGGATATCGATAAAATCGATAAATACTTTTATGAGCAATTCCATTTAGATAAATTAGATAAAGTAAGTGCTCAAAAGAAGAGATATCTCCAATCCTAATATATAAATAATACCAATATATTAAAGATTGCTAAAAATATATATTTCTAAATAAAAAAAAAATATAGTACCTCTTTTATTTTATTTCATCCCAAAAGTCCTTGTCATTTTATTTCCACGGCCTGGCCTGGTCAGTACCTAGCCGGGCTTTTTTTGTTCCAATGAATCGTAGATAAAATTATTGATTTTATTTGAAAACACAAAATGTTTTTCAAACAAAAAAAAATCGAAACAACAAGAATCATAAGAAGATTTATTATTTGATTCCTATGATACAGAAAAAGATGATATAGAATCAAGGTGCCATTCGTTACTATTATTCTTTATTTTAGTACTTTACTAGAATAGAATTCAAAAACTTGTTAATTCGTTAATTAAAATGAGTCCTCTTTTCCTAATCTCATTAGTCACCCTGATGAAAATACGTCAACGTTCGAATTTTCATGATTCTTTTCTGATCCGATCTTTTTATTATTTATTACTACGACTTATTTTCGTCTTCGACAAAAGGTCAATTTATATACAATAATTGTATTGTAGCGGATATAGTTTAGTGGTAAAAGTGCGATTCGTTCTATTAATCCCTTAATAGTTAAGGGATCCTTCGGAATTTTTAATATTCCGATCAAAAACTTTTTTTCTTAAAAGGATTTAATCCTTTACCTCTCGATGAAAGATTCGAGGAAAAATATAAATTCTCGTGATTTGTATCCAAAAATCAGTTCGAAATTGAAA